CTCTTGGGTGAAAATATTTTATTGAAAATATTTTAGTATATAATATATTATATAATAAAATAATAGAATTTCTGTAATATAAGTTTTTGAATTGTATATTGTATATTCAATAATGAATAATGTATTAATTATTATACATAATTAATATTAATTAGTTAATATTTATTATTAACTAGAGTAAATATCTAAGAATATATAATAATATATAGAATAAATAAATATATAAATAAATAAATATATAATAGAAGATATAGAGCGGGTAGCGGGAATCGAACCCGCATCGTTAGCTTGGAAGGCTAGGGGTTATAGTCGACGTTGATTCATCATTTTTAACGTCTCTAATTCAAAACCGAACATGAAACTTTGGTTTCATTCGGCTCCTTTATGGAAAATTGAAGATTTGAACCAATTAAAAAAAAAATTCTATCCATAACATCTATGTTCGCTTTTTGCTTGAATACATTCAAAATGACTCGCTTTCTAGATGATCCCTCTAGAATAAGGTAATTCGAACAACCTTTCTAGTTACTTCGTTCTCTATTTCTGTTTGAAATTATCCTAAGGAAAAGGGTTTTGTTTCCACCGAGCTAAAATAATATTCGATGTCTCTAGTAAACTAAAGACATCGTTTACTAGCTATTTTGCTTCAATTTCTTCGCTACATACAAATCAAAACAAAAATTGAAGATTTAGTTACGATTAGAAATTGACTTTTCTATCTTTATCCATGGATTCTGGACTCATACTCATTCAATTGGAAGTATCGATCCAATTTACAAATTTTGTTTCGCAATTTCATAATCCAAGTTTTCACTTTCTAAGTGACCTTTAAATAGAAATCCCGAGAATTTTTATTTTTCCTTGAATGTGTTATTGAAAGGTAAAGGATTAAATCCTTTTAAGAAATAAAGTTTTTGGTTGGAATATGAATCAAACCGAAAGACCCCTTAACCATTAAGGGGGTTAATAGAACGAATCACACTTTTACCACTAAACTATACCCGCTACAATGTGATTATTATATACAAATGGTCTTTTTGTCGAACAGGGGAATTCAGCGTAATCAAGAAAGGATCCTAAAAGAATCCTAAAAATTAGACTGGTAATGTTTTTAGTGGGGTTTTATTTTAGATTCGAAAGTGTTGATCATACGGTTCGCCAAAATCGACGAAATCATAATACAAAAATTGATTGTGTAAGGTTTTATTTTTTTATTGAAAATGGGTATTCAAGTAAGTCAATAAATAAGCAAGAAAAAATAATATAATAATATAAAATAATAGTATCCTTTTATATTATTATATATAATATCATAAGATATAATATCATAAGAATAATATATATAATATAATAAGAACGGAAATATTCCTTACTTTTTTTTTAATATTTACTATTTCAAATTCAAATCAGATAAATTTAGCTAGAATTCGTTGAAACAAAAAACAAAAAAGGCCCGGCTGGGTATTGACCAGGCCAGGCCATGGAAATCAAAAGTCACTTCTAACAAAATCAAAGCAAGGAGGTCTTCTTTCTTTCTATTGGATTTTTAGAGCATATAAATAATTCTTTATTATATAATTAATAATTAAATTAATTTGAAATTATATTATTATTAACTTTAACTATAATAAAGAAAGAGAAAGAAAGATTCGTACTTAATGTGTAATGTAAGATACTAATTATATTTTTCAATTGGGAGAGATGGCTGAGTGGACGAAAGCGGCGGATTGCTAATCCGTTGTACGAGTTATTCGTACCGAGGGTTCGAATCCCTCTCTTTCCGTTTCCGTTGATGACTTGATATTTTATTTTTCTTTAAAATTTAAAATTTAGCAAACCCCTTTTTCTTTTTTTCTAGTTAAAGTTACACACGTGAAATAGATAATTAAGAAAATTTGAAAAGCAAGAAATACGAAAAAACTTTTTTTATTCTTCACGTCCAGGATTACGTCCCGGATCATTGGATAGGAATCCAAAGATGAAGAGAGAAACAAAGAATATTACCACTGTGTAAACGAAAAGTTTGAGAGTAAGCATTACACAACCTCCAAGAGCATTTTTTGAAAAAAAAATAGAAAAGAGAATAGATCCTTTTTATATCACATATCCTATTTTGACACCAAGAAATGAAGTATTTTCTAGAAATGGAAAAGAATATTCAGAACTTCATTTGTAATTTGTAATAAGAATCTTTGATTACCGAAAACGACTTCCATACCCATAATTAGGGGGCCCTAACCCTATACTATACCCTAACCTTATTATAGGGATAGGGGTTATAAAGTCTTTCACTAGACAAAATTCAGAATGGGGATCAGAATGGGGAAATGAGGGGAGCCGGATTTATCGCGGCTATACAATGGCCAAGAATTTCACTCTTTGAATCGAAGGTTCATACTGTACGACTTATTTGATCTTATCAATTGTTATAATTTTTTCTCGAATAAATCATGAATTTTCTAGGATAGTCTTAAAGATCTTATCGAAAACTTACAGCAGCTTGCCAAACAAAGGCTAAAAGAAAAAAGAACAGGGGTATGACTGGCATGACATCTACGATTGGATTCAAAAAAGCATAGGCTTCGGGCAATTTGGCGAAGAAAATACTACTCGGATAAAGGACGTAATTAAGACAGATCAAACTAAAGATATTAAGCATAACAGACATTTTGTTATTGGAGATAATTTCATTTTGATTGAGTTATTGATATAAGGAAAAATGAAGAAAGTAAGGTACACAAACAATCTTTCTTTTTCGCTGAACCTGGCCAATCAAAAATCCTCCAATTCTCAAAGGAGAATAGAAGAAATCATACTTTCATACAATATCTTAATTGAATTATATGTAATGATCAATAAATTGAGTTGAATTCTATATCTACACGTGTTAAAATCCTAGCACGAATCTAGAATCTATTTTATAAAGATTTTATATATTTTAGATATATATAAATAATTGAACTGGAATTGACGAACACTTAATACCAATATTATTCTTTATTATTAGTAGTGTCGAATAAAAATCTAAATGGGGCGTCGCCAAGTGGTAAGGCAACGGGTTTTGGTCCCGCTATTCGGAGGTTCGAATCCTTCCGTCCCAGAGCATATCCACTTTATCCTTATCCGAATAAAGATTTGTTTTTTAAACAACGTTTTGTTCTTTATTTAAAGGTTTAATATTGGATAGAATACGAGTCTTCTTTTTTGTCTTATTTTGACTCATTCGTTTCTTAATCTCAGGTTTTCATAAAAGGAACTAAATCGAGTTCAAATAACATTCAGATGGAACTGAATCTATTTTTGATCTATGTAAGATGGAACATAAAGCACGACACACGAGTTTGAATTAAAAACAATACTAAAATACATATAAAACGAGGAAGGGTCCAGCTTCTATGTATGTACTGTTATCCGATTTCAGTGACAACAGTCTTTCTATTTTTGTGAAAAAGAATTGACATCTCTAAAATGTTAAGATTAACAAATTTAACATAGAATTAGAATAGCCATAACAATAGCGATCTATCTGATAGATATGAAAACCCCCTCTTCGTTCATTTGATTGAGAAAATTAGAATCAAAACGATAAGAATCTCGCCTTTTCCCTTACATTATCCCTTTTTATTTATCTCACTTAAAAAAAAATGAATTTATTTTCGGTGTTCGATCTATTTATCTTATATGTATAGAATATGTATAGAAGATAAAAGGTCTAGATTACTATATCTCTGTACCTACTGAACCAATGACTATTCATGATTCTATACTTGAATCAATTCCATACTGGTTCCAAATTAGAGGAATGTTATGGTTAAACTTCGTTTAAAACGATGTGGTAGAAAGCAACGTGCGACTTGAAGGACACGATCCGGTGTGGATTCTTACATCCACCATTTTATATTAGGAATGGAGGTGCTCTTGGCTCGACATCGTTTTTCTATTCTACTGGAACCCTCTTTTTTTGTTGGGTTGTAAAAATAGTTCATGATGTAGCTCGAGTAGAAAGTATTGATTCATTTCTTGGGGGCAAGGATCTAGGGTTAATGCTAATCAATAAATTAGAACAACTTCGTAAGTATATCTTCGATAGAAAAATTGAAAGGATCTGAGTCAAGCAAGTTTTGAATTCAAAACATAAATTTGCTGGAATTGCTAAAACTCTTTCGATCCACAGTGTATCGATCGGTATGATTCTTTAATAGAAAAGAAAGAAAAATAACAAAAGGGGTATGTTGCTACCATTTTGAAACGATTATGAAGCACCGAAGTAATGTCTAAACCCAATGATTTAAAACAAAGATAAAGGATCCCAGAACAAGGAAAGACCACTTCAATTGTCTCAATAACTGGATCCGACTAAAGAATCCAAATAGATTTTAAACGAGACAAAAAAGGGGAGGTTAAAGACCGCTCAATATCAACAAATAAATTGCTTAAAAATATTTCTTTGAGCTATTTGAGAATTATCGAACTTGAGTTATGAGTCCAAATGATTTTTTATTTTTCAGTAAGGAAGAAAAAAAATGAATATGAGTTAAATCATAATCTAATTTATTTTATCCCTACCTTTGCTTTGCTATTTATTAGAATTTTATTCATAGCCAAAACTTTGAATCATTTTGTCTCGAGCCGTACGAGGAGAAAACTTCCTATACGTTTCTAGGGGGGGTTCTTTTTCATTTGCATCTATCCCAATGAGCCATCTATCGAATCGTTGCAATTGATGTTAGATCCCGAAGAGAAGGAAGAGATCTTCGGAGAGTAGGTTTTTATGATCCGATCAAGAATCAAACTTATTTAAATGTTCCCGCTATTCTATATTTCCTTGAAAAAGGTGCTCAGCCTACAGGAACTGTTCAGGATCTTTTAAAGAAGGCAGAGATTTTTAACGAACTTTCCTCTAATCAAACGAAATTCAATTAAATATTAAATTAAGGAAATCAAAAAAAAGGCAGGAGATTCTTATATAATTTGGTATAATTTTGTATATCTTTTACTTT